GCCGGGTTCTTTTGTGCAGAATAATAAACAGAAAACAGTGGGTTAATCTTTTAAAATTCTATTGTAAATGTGAAATACTCATATAAATTATAAAAGTACAAATGTGGGAGAGATCAAGAAGATGCAGGGTAATTTATCTGATTGGCTAGTCAAGCATGAGCTAGTTCATAGATCTTTGGGCTTTGATTACCAAGGAATAGAAACTTTACAAATAAAAACTGAGGATTGGGACTCCATTGCTGTCATTTCATATGTATATGGTTATAATTATTTACGCTCCCAGTGCGCTTATGATGTAGCACCGGGTGGATTTTTAGCTAGTGTGTATCATCTTACGAGAATACAGTATGGTATAGATAAATCTGAAGAGGTATGCATAAAAGTCTTTGTCCCAAGGAATAATCCTAGAATACCATCTGTTTTCTGGGTTTGGAGAAGTGCGGATTTTCAAGAACGGGAATCGTATGATATGTTGGGAATCTTTTATAATAATCATCCACGCCTTAAACGTATTTTGATGCCTGAAAGTTGGATAGGCTGGCCCCTACGTAAGGACTATATTACTCCAAATTTCTATGAAATACAAGATGCTCATTGAATGACAAGAAACTAATGTTAACTTATATAACAATGACACTACTTCAGAATTTATTCAAGTCAAGAAATATTTTTACGTCCTGTTTCAGATGAAACAGAGTAACTGGACTCTAATTCGTATTCTAGACGGGCTAAAAGCTAAAAAGGGGCTTCAATTCCCCAATTTGTATGCATTTCGTATGAGCAAAAAAAACAATAGAATAGGATGAATCAAAAGAGTTCTATACCATGTACCATGAACTTTGTACCGCGCATATTAATATTACTTAGCGGGATCTCAGGAAGTAAAATACAATTAAGTAAAGTATAAGTAGGAGTGAAAAAATGGAATAAATATAAAAACAAAATTAAGAAATAAAAAAGGATCAGATTTTATCTGTTATTTACGTGTCAGGAACCAGATTTGAACTGGTGACACGAGGATTTTCAGTCCTCTGCTCTACCAACTGAGCTATCCCGACCTTTTCCTCCGCATTATCCTAGTAGAGCACTTTATCTATAATCAATTAAAGGGACTCAAAAAGTAAGAAAGTATTAAAAAATCTTATCCAGCCCCTTAATTTATTAGATAAAAAAAAGTATAAGATAAAAAGTAGTTAGGAAGTAAAGTATAGTTAAGTTAGTAATAAAAATAGGCTTTTATTGGGGATAGAGGGACTTGAACCCTCACGACTTATAAAGTCGACGGATTTTCCTTTTACTATAAATTTCATTGTTGTCGGTATTGACACGTAGAATGGGACTCTCTCTTTATTCTCGTTCGAATAATCGGTTTTTCAAAAGATCTATCAGACTTTGGAATGAATAATTTGATCACTTAATATTCGATTCTTCCTCCAACTTCGATTGGAATATCGAATGGAATAGATTCACAATAATTCTTAAATTTTTCATATATAATGGATTTGGGCTGCGATTAATCAATCGTTTACTATGTGAGTATGTATATCTACATAATATAGGGCGGGTATCTTTTCAATAATTTTGATAGAAGGATTCCGGCTACTAGCGCATGTAACATAATCAACTCCATTTGTTAGAACAGCTTCCATTGAGTCTCTGCACCTATCTTTTTTTTGATTGTAGTTTAATTTTTATATTATTAAAATAATATTAAAACTATAAATTAAAAATTAAACCCTCCTTTTTTTTGAAAAAAAAAAAAAAGATTTGGCTCAGGATTGCCCATTTTTAATTCCGGGGTTTCTCTGAATTTGGAAGTTATCACTTAGCAGGTTTCCATACCAAGGCTCAATTTAATCAAGTCCGTAGCGTCTACCGATTTCGCCATATCCCCTTTTGCGACAGGATCTAGTTGTAATTCTATTCAACTCTTTTATTTATTTATCTTGGAATCGTTGCGTTGAATTCATTATCTAATGATTCTTATATCTAAAAAATGTATGCCACTTTTTTCGCCATCCTCTATCATTTCATTTTCATTGTATTGAATGAACCATATTAGTTCTAATCAGACATGATTCTATCATTGATGTGTCCCCAATTCAATATGAATAGATATATCCCACATATATATGTCTCCTCTCTTCATTTGGAGTTTAAAAGCGCGATTTGTAATACTGGAAGGATCGATACCCATTACTTTTTTCGCCCTAATCTTCTCCTTTCTGAATGAAAACAAAGGAATGTCTTATTCTAATTATAACTTTATTATAACTTGAATTGTATCTTTTATCTTTTCTTAGGCTGGATTCACTATCATTATATAAAAATTTATAGAATATACAATATAATTAATTAGCATAATTTATTATAACTGCTCTAAGAAAGAATTAGACTTTTCTAAAATAATAATATCAAATTAATATTATAATATTATTAAGTAATAATATGGAAATATTATCGATTTTATAGTATTATAATTAAGTATATATTTATACTATAAATATATACTATAAATATAATTTAAATATTATTTTAAAAATAATAAATATTAATTAAACTAAATTAATTAATAGCTGATATATCAATTCCGGAATCCCTATTCACTATTTCTATTTCTGCTATGTGAGCGTGAGCCCGCTTAGCTCAGAGGTTAGAGCATCGCATTTGTAATGCGATGGTCATCGGTTCGATTCCGATAGCCGGCTTTTATCTATCGATTTTTCCATGATTTATAATCTCTTCTCCCCCCTTTCTTCAAATATCGGTCGCTGATCTATTATATTGTATTAACATGAATAAAAAATGGATTGGAGTGGAACAATTAGATCTCTCACAAAATAAATAATAAAACAGAGACTTAACTTCCTTACTATCATATACAAATACAAAAAATCTAGATATTGATACAATGCATTCCATTCTATATTTCATTCTACTGAAGTATTGTATACTTCAGTAGATTTAGCCTTGCATTGTTTATCCTTCTAGTTCAGTCTTAATTTATATTTTTATTTAAAAATTTCAATAAAATAAAAAAGGAGTTTTATGTCTCGTTACCGAGGGCCTCGTTTCAAAAAAATACGCCGTCTAGGGGCTTTACCTGGATTAACTAGTAAAAGGCCTAGATCTGGAAATGATCTTAAAAACCAATTGCGTTCTGGGAAAAGATCGCAATATCGTATTCGTCTAGAAGAAAAACAGAAATTGCGTTTTCATTATGGTCTGACAGAACGACAATTACTTAGATATGTACATATCGCTGGAAAAGCCAAAGGGTCAACAGGTCAGGTTTTACTACAGCTACTTGAGATGCGTTTGGATAACATACTTTTTCGATTGGGTATGGCTTCAACCATTCCTGGAGCCAGACAATTAGTTAACCATAGACATATTTTAGTTAATGGTCGTGTAGTAGATATACCAAGTTATCGTTGCAAACCTCGAGATATTATTACTACGAAGGATAAACAAAAATCGAAAGCTCTGATTCAAAATTATATTGCTTCATCGCTCCGCGAGGAATTGCCAAAACATTTGACTATTGACTCATTCCAATATAAAGGATTAGTAAATCAAATAATAGATAGTAAGTGGATTGGTTTGAAAATAAATGAGTTGTTAGTCGTAGAATATTATTCCCGTCAGACTTGAACCTAATAAAAATAACAAAGAAAGGTTCAGACAATTTGACTTTATACCATACCCTTTTTGTCGAAGGAAATCTATTTAAGAGCCATGATCCATATTTTTATTATTCACGTATCACAAATAGATCCGCAGTAATATTTTTTATTTTTTTGTTTTTCATATTTGTATTTTACGTACCACAGTAATGTAATTAGGAATATAAAATCTCTTCAAATAAAGTTCTTACTTACTGTTGGAATAATGCTATCCATTGTTATTTTATTTGATACATTGTGGTCGGTAACGTTGGTGACTCGATAGAAACGGAAAGAGAGGGATTCGAACCCTCGGTAAACAAAAGCCTACATAGCAGTTCCAATGCTACGCCTTGAACCACTCGGCCATCTCTCCTTCATAATCTTATTATTGGCCAGAAACCGAGTGAAGTGAATAGCGAGTCATTCATATTAGTACACTACGGGTACGACCAATCAATGGTTCCATAGGAATAAAAGATTCCTTTCAACTTTCATAATTTCTCCACAGCAATTTCCTTAATGGATTTTTCTATTTCAATTGTATGATACATACGCTTTATGCAAATCAAAGAGATGGTTACTCTCCTCGATTTTTTCATGGAATCATTATTCCATTCTTTATTTTTCCTCTTTTCTTTTTTCTTTTGATTATAACCAAATCAAAACTTTTCGAGTTACCAGAATCTATAGTAAAATGAAGTCCTTGGTTAGTCAACTTAGATAAAATTGTACATAGTTCCTAAAAATTTATCAGTATACTACTAAATTTGTAGGAAATCCAATCTGATTCAAATATTTCATATCTCATCCCCCCTGCCCAAAAGGGCACAGGAAGATCCACATCTTTTTTAGAATTAGTCTATTTTTATGATATTTCGTACTACTGTACAATTTTGTGGAATCATTTTCTTTTGTGAAAATGGGAAGAATTATAGAATGGATTGCTAATTATGCCTAGATCCCGGATAAATGGAAATTTTATTGATAAGACTTCTTCAATTGTAGCCAATATCTTATTACGAATAATTCCGACAACTTCAGGGGAAAAAAAGGCATTTACCTATTACAGAGATGGTGCGATTTGATTTTTTATTGCTTTTTTAGACCTTACTTACATCTGAGAGATGGTTTGGGATATAAAGAAACAAATTATTTAAATATTAAATAAACCGACGCTTGGTGAAGGTGAAGTTTAAAGATAGAACAATTCCTTCTGTCGTGTATCCTCGATTGATGCGGCTTCAGATGCTTTAATTTTTAATTATCGATTTTAGTATTGAGCGAAAGGTTACACCTATAGGTTCTGGATTGCGGGTTACATCACTAGTACCA